TCCCATTGGACCATTTGTATCTATATGCATCAGGATCCCGATTCATGGATCTCTCGGTTCGAGAAATAAGAGGATCAAACCATTTCTTCTGAGTCTCTTTCAAATTCAATAAATGTTGGTTGATCGTATATTTCATTATAGTTATATGATTCAGAGTATCATTTCCTATTTGATCCCTTTGAATTCCATATTCGAAGTTACGATTGGATCTATTCATTAAAAAGAATCGATTCGATACATTTCTTATGTACCCATAGATGCTATATTGGATTTGAATCAGATTTCGGATCAATCTATATTGATTGACTGCCTCCATGATGTTGTTGCTAGCAAATACCGCTGTTTTTAGTTTTGGATCTTCCAAATCATTCCCGCAGTGGATCCGGACCAATTTTTTTCTGATCCTTCGATAAAAAGATTCATTCTCCTCATAAAAAAGAGGAGGTAGAACCAATAAAGATTTCTTTTTCGATTCATCTCTGGAGTTGAATACCTCATTCAAGAATTTTTTTTGATCCAACCCGTAGGAATCAATAGAAAAGGCAAATCCCCTATGATACACCAGATCCGGCTCGGTTATTGATAGAGTGAATAGATCTGCCATTTCTTGAAATCTCTCTTCTGATTCAAAATCGTGGTGTAACGTGTATCCCCCTTTGTTCCGGTTATGGAATAGATGAAATAAATCCAAAAATGGATTTTTTTTCAAGAATGAAATCTTATTGGAACTGTCCATATCTGGTTCATCCTTCGGAACCATATCACATCCCGGATCTGATGAAATAGGATGAATTGAGACGGTATTTTGTAAATACGTAATTATCTTGAATATATCAACCATTTCTTTATTTTCCGATCGCCTGGAAGGGACAAAAGAAACATCTTGTTTTTTCTTCAAAAATTTCTGATCTCTAGTGGACCTCTCAGTAGGATTCGAACCCAGATGAAGTTCTGACCATCTGTCAGAGAAAAAAGAACGAATTGATCTTGTAGGATTCCCAAGAAATTCTTCGATTTCTTTCGGAAGCAGATGATTATTCATCTGCTTCTCACGTTTCGTGAATAGCCGGGACATTGAGGAAGATCCAAAAAGGCATTTCGGGAATCGATCTGATTCTATCTCTGTTCGTTCCGTTTGAAGAAAGGAAGGATCCCAAAGAATCGATCTTTCTTTTAGTTGCTGAATCTCTGTTTGATCGATCAATGTGTGATATTCTGAATCCTCATTTCTAATGGAATCGAAATGATCTCTGGATTGATCAGAGGATCCTTTCGATTGGCTAGAATCCGTTACTTGAACGAAAATAGATCTTGTGGAATCATATTGAATATTTGACAATACATTCCGTACCCTGCTAAAAAACCAATCCTTGTTTACCAACCACACATTGTCTAACCAAATCCAATTCTCTCTCGATACGTTCCTCAAAAAATCCGATTCGTGCTGATTCTTCCCCCAACTAACGAAGAGATCTTGGCGGAATTGCCACATATGAAATTGAGCACAATTTTGCAAAGAAATACCCCACTTGTTTCTCGAGAAGAGATGGGAAACGTGCTCAATATCATTTGATTGAATAGTTGCCTCAGCTCCTTGTTGTTTGAAGAAACCCTCCCCTTCAATTGGTCTTTTTTCACGAAAAGCAGACATGAGATAACAAATCAAGTCTTTCCCTAAGATTTCGAATAGCTGTCCCGAATTCAAGTTGATTATGTTTCGCTTCTTCCTCGGAGAAAGACGATCAAACAATTCCCAATCATGGTCCTTGCGGATCGGATCATCCGTATAGGATAAAAAAAGAAACTCCAGATATTTGCTATCTTTCTCTTTGAATGAGATCTCAATTCCAGCTACGGTTTCATTAGCTATCTTACAACTAGAATCCCTCTTTTTTCCGATCCGGTTCCTCCACCACTGCGAACCCCGGTTCGATTCAGGCATGATACACTTTTTATTTATTGGGAGAACCCAAGTACTCTCTTGCGGATCCATGAAACAACTCTCAGAAATCTTTTTCTCTTTTGGAAGATACAGGAGCGAAACAATCAATCTATTGATATTGGAAGACCAAAAAGATTCTTCCAATGTCTCATTTCTGGGTCCAATGGAATTCATAGGTATAGGAAGAAGCTCCATCAAATAGAGATTTTTTCTTTCGACCATCTTTCGATTGGTAATACGAGATATAAGGACCACTACTACAAGCAGTACTACACCTTTGATCGTGAAATATCGATTGCTTGTTGAACCCTGTGAATCACGTGAAAGTAGGATACTCCAAATTCGGGGGTCAGAGAGTTTCATAAAACGTTCTTGGTGGAAAAAAATGTGAGTGAAAGATCCCACTGAATCGAATTTGATCCATGAATCTAAGAAATAGTGAGAATTCTTGATCTCACTCAATATCTCTCTCAATTCGAAGATCCAGGATTTGAATTGATATCGTTTCATTGATTCCTCCTAAAGATTTTCATTGATTCCTCCTAAAGATTTCATTTCAATTGGAATTTGGTTATTCACGATGTACAATGAGCCCTGTTAAGCATCCATGGCTGAATGGTTAAAGCGCCCAACTCATAATTGGCAAATTCGTAGGTTCAATTCCTGCTGGATGCACGCCAATGGGAACGTTCAATAAGTCTATTGGAATTGGCTCTGTATCAATGGAATCTCATCATCCATACATAACGAATTGGTATGGTATATTCATACCATACCATATGAACAGTAAGAACTAGAATTCTTATCGATACTGGAACTCATAGGGAAGAAAATGGAGTTATGGATGGAATCAAATATGCAGTATTTACAGAAAAAAGTATTCGGTTATTGGGGAACAATCAATATACTTCTAATGTCGAATCAGGATCAACTAGGACAGAAATAAAGCATTGGGTCGAACTCTTCTTTGGTGTCAAGGTAATAGCTATGAATAGTCATCGACTCCCAGGAAAGGGTAGAAGAATAGGACCTATTATGGGACATACAATGCATTACAGACGTATGATCATTACGCTTCAACCGGGTTATTCTATTCCACCTCTTATAGAGAAAAGAACTTAAAGCAAAATACTTAATAACACGGCGATACATTTATACAAAACTTCTACCCCGAGCACACGTAATAGAGCCATAGACAGTCAAATGAAATCCAATCCACGAAATAATTTGATCTGTGGACAGCATCATTGTGGTAAAGGTCGTAATGCCAGAGGAATCATTACCGCAAGACATAGAGGGGGAGGTCATAAGCGTCTATACCGTAAAATCGATTTTCGACGGAATGAAAAAGACATATCTGGTAGAATCGTAACCATAGAATATGACCCTAATCGAAATGCATACATTTGTCTCATACATTATGGGGATGGCGAGAAAAGATATATTTTACACCCCAGAGGGGCTATAATTGGAGATACCATTATTTCTGGTACAGAAGTCCCTATATCAATGGGAAATGCCCTACCTTTGAGTGCGGTTTGAACTATTGATTTACGTAATTGGAAGTAACCAATTAGGTTTACGATGAAACCTAGAAATCAATCACTGATCCAATTTGAGTACCTCTATGGGATAGACCTCAACAGAAAACTGTTGAGTAACGGCAGCAAGTGATTGAGTTCAGTAGTTCCTCATAGAAAATTATTGACTCTAGAGATATGGTAATATGGAGAAGACAAAATTGTTTGAAGCACGCACAGAACCGGAAGCGCCCCTTGTTTCAAAGAGAGGAGGACGGGTTATTCACATTTAATTTGATGGTCAGAGGCGAATTGAAAGCTAAGCAGTGGTAATTATAAAGATCCCCCCGGGGAAAAATAGAGATGTCTCCTACGTTACCCGTAATATGTGGAAGTATCGACGTAATTTCTAGAGTCATTCGGTCTGAATGCTACATGAAGAACATAAGCCAGATGATGGAACGGGGAGACCTAGGATGTAGAAGATCATACATGAGTGATTCGGCAGATTTGGATTCCTATATATCCACTCATGTGGTACTTCATCTTACGATTCATATAAGATAAAGATCCATCTGTCTAGATATCATCATATACATCTAGAAAGCCGTATGCTTTGGAAGAAGCTTGTACAGTTTGGGAAGGGGTTTTTAAAAGAAGAATCTACTTCAACCGATATGCCCTTAGGCACGGCCATACATAACATAGAAATCACGCTTGGAAAGGGTGGACAATTAGCTAGAGCGGCGGGCGCTGTAGCGAAACTGATCGCAAAAGAGGGTAAATCAGCCACATTAAGATTACCATCCGGGGAGGTCCGTTTGATATCAAAAAACTGCTTAGCAACAGTCGGACAAGTGGGTAATGTTGGGGTGAATCAACAAAGTTTGGGTAGAGCCGGATCGAAGTGTTGGATAGGTAAGCGTCCTGTAGTAAGAGGAGTAGTTATGAACCCTGTAGACCATCCCCATGGAGGTGGGGAAGGGAAAGCCCCAATTGGTAGAAAAAAACCCACAACTCCTTGGGGTTATCCTGCGCTTGGAAGAAGAAGTCGGAAAAGGAAAAAATATAGTGATAGTTTTATTCTTCGTCGCCGTAAATAGGAATATTTAAAATAGAATTTTTTGAATTTGAAATAATGTGATGGGCGAACGACGGGAATTGAACCCGCGCGTGGTGGATTCACAATCCACTGCCTTGATCCACTTGGCTACATCCGCCCCTTATCTAGCTAAAGGATTTTCTCTTTTTTCCATTCATCATTATTGTATTTATTCTTACCTTCATACTTAGATCGAGATATTCTATTGGACATAGAATGCCAATCTTTAAAATGTAAAAAAAGGAGTAATCAGCTGTGGCACGTTCACTAAAAAAAAACCCTTTTGTAGCTAATCATTTATCAAGAAAAATTGAAAAACTCAACATGAGGGAGGAGAAAGAAATAATAGTAACTTGGTCTCGGGCATCTACCATTATACCCAAAATGATTGGCCATACAATCGCTATTCATAATGGAAAGGAACATTTACCTATTTATATAACAGATCGTATGGTAGGTCACAAATTGGGAGAATTCGCGCCGACTCTGACTTTCGCGAGACATGCGAGAAACGATAATAAATCTCGTCGTTAATTTGGAAAAAAAATAGATACTTATCATTCATTGGCGGGAGATAACCTTATGATAAAGAAAAAGAACTCAAATTCGAGTGGAGAAGTAAAAGTTTTAGCTCAACATAAACATATATGTATGTCTGTTTTCAAAGCGCAAAGAGTAATTGATCAGATTCGCGGGCGTTCTTATGAGGAAACGCTTATGATATTGGAACTTATGCCTTATCGAGCATCTTATCCCATTTTAAAATTGGTTTATTCCGCAGCAGCAAACGCTAGTCATAATATGGGTTTGAACGAAACCGATTTATTCATTAGTAAAGCCGAAGTCAATGGAGGTTCTTTTGTGAAAAAATTAAGACCTAGAGCTCGAGGACGTAGTTATCCGATAAAAAGGCCGACTTGTCATATAACAATTGTATTAAAAGATAAATCCAAATTATCTTTCGATGAATTTAAGATTTAGATTCATATTTAGAAAAAAAGAGATGGAAAGATAATATAATAAAAAATATGGGACAAAAAATAAATCCGCTTGGTTTCAGACTTGGTACAACCCAAAATCATCATTCCTTTTGGTTCGCACAACCCAAAAATTTTTCTGTAGGTCTACAAGAAGATGAGAAAATACGGAATTGTATAAAGAACTATGTACAAAAAAATAAAAGAATATCCTCAGGTTTCGAAGGAATTGGAATTGCGCGTATAGAAATTAAAAAAAGAATTGATTTAATCCAGGTTATAATCCATATTGGATTCCCAAATTTATTAATAGAGGGCCGAACACGAGGAATCGAAGAATTACAGATGAATGTACAAAAAGAATTTAGTTCTGTGAACCGAAGAATCAACATTGCTATCACACGAATAGAAAAACCTTATGGAGACCCCAATATTCTTGCAGAATATATGGCTTCTCAATTAAGAAATAGAGTTTCATTTCGAAAGGCAATGAAAAGAGCTATTGAATTAACTGAACAAACAGATACAAAAGGAATTCAAATACAAATTGCAGGACGTATTGACGGAAAAGAAATTGCACGTGTCGAATGGATCAGAGAAGGCAGGGTTCCTCTACAAACAATTCGCGCTAAAATTGATCATTGTTCCTATACAATTCGAACTATCCATGGAGTACTAGGCCTCAAAATTTGGATATTTGTGGATGAAGAATAATAGACCTTTATTTATCTTGTCATTCTATCCAGTAATATAGTGATATTATAGAACAAAAAACTAGAAACTTTTTCTGTTTTTCTGTTAAATCAAAAAAATGAAATAATTCGAATTCTATAAGGTTGAATAAAAAAGAAATTAACCTTTTTTTTTTTTTTATTGCTATGCTTAGTGTGTGACTCGTTAGTTTTTTCTTTAGAGTTTTTAGTAGGATCAAAAAAAGACTGATCCCTAATATTAATTCAATAACTACAACTACTATATAAAAATAAAAAAAAAAATGAAAAACTAATAACTAACTTATTGCTTCATATTATCGAGATCCCCAAAACAGTCACTATATGACTGGATCAATCATATAGTTGTAACAACTGGAATTGTTCCATAACAAAAAAATATGATTGTGGATTTGAAAAAAAAATAAAAATAAAGGGATGCGGATAAATGGAAAGGTGATAGAAAGAGAGAACAAAAATATCAATGATATATAATTCCAATATGTATGGTCTATGAATTACCTCATATAAATAAAAGGCAGTGTAATAAAGCATTAATTTCATATTGTTTTAATATTGTTTAATATTGTATCGATTGATAATTGATATATAAATAATAAATGATATATAAATAATAAAGAGCTTCCGGTTAATAAAACTGAGGAGATTGACTCGGAAACAGATTTTGTTGAGAGCTCCATTGCAGAGTTCAGGCCTAATCATTAATGGAGAAGCTATAGGAACGACGAAACCTGTGACTATATAGGATTCTATTTAAAAGAATCCAAATGATTGAGCAGGCGGGATGGCGGAATGAACCAAGAACAATTTTTTTTTACTCGGAGAGGTTGTGGATTGATCCTACGAATAAAGCAGGAAAAGGAAAGAGTCAATATTCGCCCGCGAAACCCTTATTTCTTATTTATTGGATTCCAATATTGTCTTGATTCAATAATTTATTAAAAGAAAAGTAAAAAAAAAAAAAAAAAAGGATCCGGTATAAAAAAGAAACATTATCTATATCTAGAAATAGACAAATCTAACCGTATATACAGCTTCTTATCTAATAAATGAAATATAATATCAATAAATCCCATTACTTAGTTTAATGTATTAGTTATTAAATACATGCGCATCTGTAATATTATCGAATCCTTTCATTCGTGAGGAGCTGGATGAGAAGAAACTCTCATGTCCGGTTCTGTAGTAGAGGTGGGAAAAAACCATCAACTATAACCCCAAAAGAACCAGATTTCGTAAGCAACATAGAGGAAGAATGAAAGGAATATCTTGCCGGGGTAATCATATTTGCTTCGGCAGATATGCTCTTCAGGCACTTGAACCCGCTTGGATTACCGCTAGACAAATAGAAGCAGGACGAAGAGCAATGACACGATATGCACGTCGTGGTGGAAAAATATGGGTACGTGTTTTTCCCGATAAACCTATTACAGTAAGGCCCGCAGAAACACGTATGGGGTCGGGAAAGGGATCTCCCGAATATTGGGTATCTGTTGTTAAACCCGGTCGAATACTTTACGAAATGGGCGGAGTCTCAGAAACTGTAGCCAGAGCAGCAATTTCAATAGCTGCGTGCAAAATGCCTATAAAAACTCAATTTGTTATTTCAGGATAGGGATGTAGAACTAAATATAAAAAAGGGATGAAAAAACAACCACGAGTTTCTTTATTTCTAGACAACTACTATTTCTTCTTTTTCCTCATTCTTTGCATTGAAATAAAAAATTCAAATAAAAATGATATGATTCAACCTCAGACCCTTTTGAATGTAGCAGATAACAGTGGAGCTCGAGAATTAATGTGTATTCGAATCATAGGAGCTGGTAATCATAGATATGCTCATATTGGTGACGTTATTGTTGCTGTAATTAAAGAAGCAGTGCCCAATATGCCTCTAGAAAGATCAGAAGTAATAAGAGCTGTAATTGTACGTACATGTAAAGAACTCAAACGTGACAACGGTATGATAATACGATATGATGACAATGCAGCGGTTGTCATTGATCAAGAAGGAAATCCAAAAGGAACTCGAGTTTTTGGCGCGATTGCTCGGGAATTGAGACAGTTGAATTTTACTAAAATAGTTTCATTAGCTCCCGAGGTATTATAAAGACTCATAGTCATAGATCAAATTAGGATATTGTTCTAGTAGGATATCTGAAATAAACCCAAATAATTAATAGATTGTGTCTTAATAATAAATTTGAATTAAATAATGAATACTTTGAAGTATTCAAATAAAAAAACATGTTGATTATATCAAAATTAGGAAGCACCAATAATTATCATGGGCAGAGACGCTATTGCTGATATAATAACTTCTATAAGAAATGCTAACATGAGTAAAAATGGAACGGTTCGAATAGTATCCACAAATATCACCGAAAACATTGTTAAAATACTCCTACGAGAGGGTTTTATTGAAAATGTTCGGAAACATCAGGAAAGTAATAAAAATTTCTTGGTTTCAACCTTGCGCCATAAAAGAACTAGGAAAGGAATATATAAAACGATTTTAAAACGTATCAGTCGACCCGGTCTACGAATTTATTCCAACTATAAAAAAATTCCTAAGATTTTAGGTGGAATGGGAATTGTAATTCTTTCCACTTCTCGAGGCATAATGACAGATCGAGAAGCTAGACTAGAAAAAATTGGAGGAGAAATTTTGTGTTATATATGGTGATCCTCCTCTGGTATCCTAATTTTATCTCTAACTTCCTATTTGTGAAATAGAGAGGAAAGGTGAGTTATATAACTCTTCCTCCATTAGTTGATACTTCAAAAAGGTTTCCTGGAATGAAAAAAAAAATGATTCATGAAGGTTTAATTCATGAATCATTTCCCAATGGTATGCTCTCCGAATCCGTTTATATTTTATATAATGAAGATCTAATTCTAGGTTATATCCGACGCAGTTTGATACAAACACTGCCGGGGGATAGAATCAAAATAGAAATAAGGCAATATTATTCATTCAACCAGAGGACGTATAATTTATAGACTTCGGAACAAAGATTCGAACGATTAGATAGATTCTTTTTGAAAAAATCCCTTTCATCAAAGATACAATTTGAAGCAAAAACAAAAAACAAGAAACTTATTTTCTTCCAAGGAATAGATTAAAAATTAAAGTAAGGAGTAAGAAATATGAAAATAAGGGCTTCTGTTCGTAAAATTTGTGAAAAATGTCGACTGATCCGTAGGCGCGGACGAATTATAGTGATTTGTTCCAATCCGAGACATAAACAGAGACAAGGATAATCTTTCTAAAGTTTCTCAAAGAGGGGGTAAAAATAAAAGATTTGTTTTAACATAAAATGGATATCTCCATATCTTTTTATATATTTCTGATTCATATTTATGAGATGATAATGATACAAAGAATTGGTTCGCGTAGGAATGGGCGTATTAATTTACGTAAGACTGGACGTAGAATACCAAAAGGAGTTATTCATGTTCAAGCCAGTTTCAACAATACCATTGTAACTGTTACAGATGTCCGAGGTCGAGTGGTTTCTTGGGCCTCCGCCGGTACTTCTGGATTCAAAGGCACAAGAAGGGGAACACCCTATGCTGCGCAAGCAGCCGCTTTAGATGCTATTCGTACTGTAGTAGATCAAGGTATGCAACGAGCAGAAGTTATGATAAAAGGTCCTGGTCTCGGAAGAGACGCAGCATTACGGGCTATTCGTAGAAGTGGTATACTATTAAGTTTCGTACGTGAT